TCAAAAAAGGGGGGTTCCTCCTTTTATCGTTGTATGTGAAAGACATGTATTCTTCAAAATAGATCATTCTTTTTAGTTATTATCTATACTTATTTCGTGTATGTGGATAATTTTTTTAATATACTCTTTTTAATATACATTGTTTTTTTACTTTAACATATAAATATATAATAAACATACAAATATATATAATATAAATATATTTATATATACATGTATATGTGATATATATATCACATATACGTATGCGCGCACATCACACATCACATATATAAATGACATGAGGGAAAAAAAATGGAAGAAAATAAGGGAAAATTAAAATTGATTAAGTCCAGAGTGCTATGTCCATAATTCAAAGTAAGGAGTATCATAAGATTTCTGATAAACATAAGTTTTTTATTGGGTTTCAATCCAATCAATCAGTTACACAACAAGTTAGGTAATTACTCCCTTCCCAAAATGAACTAGAATACCTAGGTATATTTTTTATTCAAATATGGATCATAGTATCTATATTCGAATTAAAAAAAATACTCTTTTTTTGGTCTAACTCTTTTTCCTTACTATATATAGTATACTATATAATATATTTATTATACTATTATAGTATAATAAATATGTTTATTAATCAAAAAAAAAATCAGAATAATTAAGAATCCCAATATTTGACTTTTTTTTCATATCTTTTTTTTTATTTCTTTTATTATTGTTCCTTTCTAAAAGGATAAAAAAGATAAGAATTGGTGAATCGAGAACAATTTGTAATTATAAGAAAAAAGAGTTTCTTTTCTTATGGAACATACATATCAATATGCGTGGATAATACCTTTTCTTCCACTTCCAGTTACTATGTCAATAGGATTTGGACTTCTACTTATTCCGACAGCAACAAAAAATATTCGTCGCATGTGGGCTTTTCCTAGTGTTTTACTCTTAAGTATAGCTATGGTGTTTTCAGCCAATCTGTCTATTCAACAAATAAATGGAAGTTTTATCTATCAATATCTATGGTCTTGGACCATCAATAATGATTTTTCCTTAGAGTTTGGATACTTGATCGATCCACTTACTTCTATTATGTCAATACTAATTACTACTGTTGGAATCATGGTTCTTATTTATAGTGACAAGTATATGTATCACGATCAAGGATATTTGAGATTTTTTGCTTATATGAGTTTTTTTAATACTTCTATGCTGGGATTAGTTACTAGTTCAAATTTGATACAAATTTATATTTTTTGGGAACTTGTGGGAATGTGTTCTTATTTATTAATAGGGTTTTGGTTCACACGACCAATTGCAGCAAGTGCTTGTCAAAAAGCTTTTGTAACTAATCGTGTAGGGGATTTTGGTTTATTGTTAGGAATCTTAGGTTTTTATTGGATAACAGGTAGTTTAGAATTTCGGTATTTGCTCGAAATAACTAATAACTTAATCCAAAATAATGGGGTCAATTCTTTATTTGCTACCTTGTGTGCTTCTTTATTATTCGTCGGTGCAGTTGCTAAATCCGCACAATTCCCCCTTCACGTATGGTTACCTGATGCTATGGAAGGACCCACTCCTATTTCGGCTCTTATACACGCTGCTACTATGGTAGCAGCAGGAATTTTTCTTGTAGCTCGGCTTCTTCCTCTTTTCATAGTCATACCTTATATAATGAATTTCATTTCTTTAATAGGTGTAATAACACTATTATTAGGGGCTACTTTGGCCCTTGCTCAAAGAGACATTAAAAAAAGCTTAGCCTATTCCACAATGTCTCAATTGGGTTATATTATATTAGCTCTAGGTATAGGTTCTTATCGAGCTGCTTTATTCCATTTGATCACTCATGCCTATTCAAAAGCTTTATTGTTTTTGGGATCCGGATCTATTATTCATTCAATGGAACCTATTGTTGGATATTCACCAGATAAAAGTCAGAATATGGTTCTTATGGGTGGTTTAACAAGATATGTTCCAATTACAAGAACTACTTTTTTATTGGGTACACTTTCTCTTTGTGGTATTCCACCTCTTGCTTGTTTTTGGTCCAAAGATGACATTCTTAATGATAGTTGGTTGTATTCACCAATTTTCGCAGTAATAGCTTATTTCACAGCAGGATTAACCGCATTTTATATGTTTCGGGTATATTTACTTACCTTTGATGGGTATTTCCGCGTTCATTTTAAAAATTACAGTAGCACAAAAAATGGTTCGTTCTATTCCATATCTCTATGGGGAAAAGGAACTCCAAGAGGAGTCAATCCAAATTTACTTTTATCAACAATGAATAAAAAGGTTTCTTTTTTTGCAAAAGAAAGATCGAAAATTGATAATAATGTAAGAAATAGGATACGATACTTTAGTACTTACTTTGGAAATAAATA